TTATTTGGCAGTTTTATATGGTAGCCGCGATTCCTCTCGATTTGTAATCCAATACATAAATCAATTGGTTCCGTTAGGTTAGCGATATGCTGTGTATTATCAATGAGTTCCACAGAAGGCGGTAAGATAATGTTTTGAGCAGTTACATATCCAGGACCCTTGACACAAATAGACGCGTCATGAGTTCCATACAAATTGCTTCTTAATACAATTTGTTTCAAATTCATTAAAATTTCATGTACGGATTCTTGAATACCGGCTATAGTAGAAAATTCGTGTGGTATTTTCTCAAATTTTGCGCGTGTGATACATGTTCCTTCTATTTCTCCAAGTAAAGCTTTTCGCATCGCAATGCCTATTGTATCGGCTTGACCTTTCATAAGTGGAGACAGAATAAAGCGTCCATAATAAAGACGCTTACTATCTGTTCTTGATTCAACACACTTCCACTGTAGTGTCCGAGTAGATATTGTTACTTTCTCTCGAACCATAATAATAATATTTTAAATCGTTGAATTATTTATTTCTCTTGAAATCTCTTCAATGTTTATTTTTACACTCGTCTTTTTTTAGGGGGCCTGCACCCATTATGTGGCATAGGGGTTACATCCCGGACGAAACTTAATAATATACCACTTCTCCGAATAGCTCTTAATGCCGCATCTCTTCCAAGACCAGGACCCTTTATCATGACTTCTGCTCGTTGCATACCTTGATCCACTACTGTCCGAATAGCATTTCCTGCTGCGGTTTGAGCAGCAAAAGGTGTCCCTCTTCGTGTGCCCCTGAATCCACAAGTGCCGGCGGAGGACCAAGCGACCACTCGACCTCGTACATCTGTAACGGTCACAATAGTATTGTTGAAACTAGCTTGAACATGAATAATTCCTTTTGGTATTTTACGTGTATTCTTACGTGAACCAATACGTGCATTCTTGCGTAAACCAATTCTTGGTAAAAGTTTTGCCATATTTTATCATCTCATAAATATAAGTCAGAGGCCTATGGATATATCCATTTCATGTCAAAACAGATCCTCTATTTTTATTTGTACATCGGATCCCTTAGAGCTAAAGTGCTTCCGGTTACAAAGATTATCCTTGTCTTTGTTTATGTCTCGGGTTAGAGCAAATCACTAGAATTCGCCCCCGTCGACGTATCAGTCGACATTTTTCACAAATTTTACGAACAGAGGCCCTTATTTTCATATTTTTCATTCCTTTATTTTGAATATACATTTTTTTTGAAGAAACTTCGTTTTTTCAAATTTTGAAATCTTTAATTCTATCCCTATGAAAGAAATGTTGAAGTTGAAAAACCTACCTAAAGACTCGAATCTTTGTTGTGGAATTTCTAAATTAGCCGTTCTTTGGTCGAATTTTAATGACTTGTTTCCATTTTAAATCTATCTTATAGGTTTTCTATTGTAGATATAAAACAAAACTACGTTGGATCTTTCCCGAAGCATAACCTAATCGAAAACCAGATTCTCATTATCTAAATCAATCTGGACCATACCATAGAAAGAGGTTCAGTAATTAAACTAAACCTTCCTGAATTTTTTTTTCTTTCGTTTTATTGAAAACCTTTTTGAAGTATCAACTAATGGAATCTAGGAGGAATTTTATTTGAAACTCTTTCTTTACTTTTTTTTTCAAAATAAAAAAAATAGGGAGTTCGGATACAATTCGTATACTCATAAAGATTACCATATATAACACAAGATTTCTCCACCAATTTTTTCTAGTCGAGCCTCTCGGTCTGTCATTATACCCCGAGAAGTAGAAAGAATTACAATTCCCATCCCGCCTAAAATTCTAGGAATTTTTTGATAGTTAGAATAGATTCGTAAACCAGGTCGACTGATTCGTTTTAAATTTAGATTAGTTCTATATGGCCCTTTCCTATTCTTTCTATGTCGTAGGGTTAAAACCAAAAAATTTTGATTGCTTTCTCGATGTTTTCTCACATTTTCAATAAAACCCTCTCGTAAAAGTATTTTAATAATACTTTCAGTGATGATAGTAGATACTACTCGAATAGTTCCTTTTCCATCCATGTCAGCATTTCGGATAGAGGTTATTATGTCAGCAATAGTGTCCTTACCCATAATAAATTAAATTTTTAGTTTCTCCCTAATTTTGATATAATCAACATATTTTTTTTTATGAATGAATTATTTTCTTAAAGGTATATGCGTGAAACACAATCCACTAATTAAAACGAAAATGCAACCTTTTTCATTCAAATATTATAACTATATTCTCGTCATCTAATGCTTTATTTTTTATAATACTTCAGGTGCTAATGATACTATTTTAGTGAAATTTAACTGTCTCAATTCGCGGGCGATCGCACCAAAAATTCGAGTTCCTTTCGGGTTTCCTTCTTGATCAATAACAACTGCGGCATTGTCATCATATCGTATTATCATACCGTTATCGCGTTTCAGCTCTTTACAAGTACGTACAATTACGGCTCTGATCACCTCCGATCTTTCTAGAGGCGAATTGGGTATTGCTTCCTTGATCACAGCAACAATAACGTCACCGATATGAGCATATCGTCGATTACAGGTCCCTACGATTCGAATACACAGCAATTCTCGGGCTCCGCTGTTATCTGCTACATTTAAATAGGTTTGAGATTGAATCATATCGTGTTTTTTAATCTGTTATTTCAATGCAAAGGGCAAAAGAAGAAATATTGTTTGTCCAAAAAAAAAAAAAAGAAACTTGGATCTGATTTTTTTTTCATTCCGAAAGGCTTTTCCTTTGAGTCTATGTTTCTATGTCAAACTGTCAAAATAATGAATTGAGTTCGTATAGGCATTTTTGACGCTGCTAGTGAAATAGCTTTTCTAGCTATATTTTCGGCTACTCCGCCCATTTCATAAAGTATTCTGCCGGGTTTAACGACAGCTACCCAATATTCGGGAGATCCTTTCCCCGAACCCATACGCGTTTCCGTAGGTCTTACGGTAATAGGTTTGTCGGGAAATATACGTACCCATATTTTTCCGCCGCGGCGTGCATTTCGTGTCATTGCCCTACGTCCCGCTTCTATTTGTCGAGATGTAATCCACGCGGGTTCAAGGGCTTGAAGAGCATATCTACCGAAACAAATATGATTACCTCGAAAAGATATTCCTTTCCGTCTTCCTCTATGTTGTTTACGAAATTTTGTTCTTTTGGGGTTATAGTTGATGGTTTTTTCTCAATTCCATCTCTACTACAGAACCGGACATGAGAGTTTCTTCTCATCCAGCTCCTCGCGAATGAAAAAAAAATGATTATAAAAAATATACATTACGTGTAGTTAATGAAGAATCGTGGGATTTTTTGCGAGTTTATGATTTATCTATTAGAATTTTTTTATAGTATAGAACTATCTATTCGATTTCTATTCTCAAATTTTTAGATAATTTTTTTTACATAAACGAACCCTTTATTTTTTTATAATTATGATATCAGATTATTTAAAATTTAGAAACCAAATAATCTAATAAATTTCGCGGGCGAATATTGACTCTTTTCGATATTTATTTCATTTCCAAGGTTAAGAGATGACTTTTCAGAAAAAACGAATAGCCTCTCGGTTCCTTTCGCCATCCCGCCCCAAAAAAGAATTAAGATTCGTTTTCAATAGAATCTTATGTATTCACAGGTTTCGTCGTTCCCACCGCTTCTTGATTAATGGTTAGGTCTTAATTCTACAATGAAGCCCCTAATGAAATATGTTCTTGAGTCAATCTTCTCAGTCTTTCTTGGCTCAAGGCTCTTGATTTTTTTGTTTTATGAACAGATTTCTTTAATTAGAAATTAATCCGTATTGATGCTTTATTACAATTGGGTTTTTTTGAGATGACTCACAGACCTTACATACTGGAATCATATATCATCGATATTCTTTTTCTCTCCTTCTCTCACTCGTCCATTTATCCGAAAAATTTTCTATTTTGCTTTACAATTCAAAAAAGGTTTTGTTTATGTAAAAAAAATTGAAATTGCTAATTAAGCATATGTCCACATATCTTGACCGCTTTTTTATATTTTTTAGATGCAGATAATGTGAAGCGGTGGGTTGGTTATTAGTTCTATACTTAATTAGTTCATAATGGAGATCTTTTAATTCTTACTCTAAAAAACTAACGAGTCGCACACTAAGCATGGCAAGTATATCAAATTTTCAATCGAATTTTTATTTTATTCAACCCTATAGAATTAAAAGAATTCAAATTTCTCCTTTTTTGGTTTAGTTGAACAAAAAAAGAGTGACAGAGTTTGTCATTTAGTGTTCTATCAAAAAAGAAAATATAAAGACAAATTAAGTAAAGATTTACTATTTCTCGTCCTCAAATATCCAAATTTTTATGCCTAATACTCCATAAAGAGTTCTAACTGTATAGCAACAATAATCAATTTTAGCTCGAATGGTTTGTAGAGGAACCCCACCTTCTCTAATCCATTCGGCGCGTGCGATTTCTTTTCCGTCAAGACGTCCTGCAATTTGTACTTGAATTCCTTTTGTATTTGCCTGTTCGGTTAATTCAATAGCCTTTTTCATTGCTTTGCGAAACGAAACTCTATTTTTTAATTGTCCGGCTATAAATTCTGCAAGAATTTTAGGTTGCCCATAAGGCTTTGCAATTCTGATAATAGAAATATTGGTTTTTCGATTTACACAATTGAATTCTTTTTGTAGATTCATCTGTAATTCTTCGATTCTTTTAGGTTTACCCTCTATTAAAAATTTTGGAAATCCCATATATATTATGATCTGAATCACATCGATTCTTTTTTGAATCTCTACACGCGAAACTCCTTCAACACCAGAAAAATTTTTTCTGTTTTTTTGTACATAATTCGTGATACAATTTCGTATTTTTTGATCTTCTTGTAGACCCTCAGAATAATTTTGAGGTTGCGCAAACCAAAGAGAATGATGACCTTGGGTTGTACCAAGTCTGAAACCAAGTGGATTTATTTTTTGTCCCATAA